TGGATTGGTATTATTCTGGATACGGCAAAATCATTCTATTCGATCTAATAAGTATCTTGTGTCAGAATTGAGAAATTCTATAGCTCGAATCTTTAGTATTCTCTTATTTATCACCTGCGTCTACTATTTAGGCAGAATGCCGTCGCCTATTGTCACTAAGAAACTGAAAGAGAAAGAAACCTCAGAAACGGAAGAAGGGGGAGAAAGAAAGGAGGAAAGCGATGTAGAAACAACTTACGAAATGAAGGAGACTAAACAGGAACAAGAGGAGGATCTGGACAAAATAGATGAAACGGAAGAGATCCGAGTGAATGGAAAGGAAGATGAATTTCACTTGAAAGAGGCACGCTATCAAGATAGCCCGGTTTACGAAGATTCTGATCTGGAGACCCATCAAGAGAATTGGGAATTGGGAAGACTGAAAGAAGAGAAAAAGAAAAGTATGAATAAAAAGATTGATACATAAGAAAAATACAAGAATAGATAAGATGAGATTCGCCCACCTCCTATATATTTTATCCCTTCGCCCATAAAGAAACTTGCAACACCAATTCCATTTAGAATTCCATCAATTATATATTTATCAAAAAACTGAGTTAGCTCGGCTAACCCTCTTATACTCATGGTGAAAATTCCAGTATAAAAAATATCTATATAACCACGATTATATGACCAATTGTATATCACACCTTTTATTTTGTCCAGAATAATTCTTTTAGGACCTCTTTTTAAAAATAAATTAATTAAGCCCAAATTTTTGAAAGATGAATAAATAGATCCATAAAAAAGAGATGCTATAAATAGTCCGAAAAGAGCTATACTTACTGAAAAAAAAGCATTTGACAAAAATCCATACCAATCCTCAGAAGAATTCAATTTTTGATGAAAAAGGGTTATCGATGGAGTTAACCATTTTGATAATATATCCAAATATATTGCTCCTCCCTTAAAAGAAATTCCTATTGATCCAATGAACAAAGTAAATAGTACTAATACAAGGAGAGGAAATAACATAGTATTGCTCGATTCGTGAGGATACATATAAGTGTACCTATTTTTAAAGTAAGTACTAAAGTCTCGTATCTTACTTCTTACATTCTTGTCAATTTTATATATATCTTTTGAAAAAAAACAAACCTTATTCTTATTCATGTTTGAAAAAAAGAAATTCCTATTGACTTTCTTAAGTGTCCCTTTTCCCCATAGAGATATTGAATAAAACGAGCTATTTTTTGTACTACTAAGACTACTATAATCTTGAAAATGAATGCGCAAATACCCATCAAAGGTAAGTAAGTACATCCTAAACATATAAAATGCGGTTAATCCTGTTGTGAACCAAGCTATTAGTGCGAAAATTGGTGAGTACAACCAACTATCGTGAAGAATTTCATCTTTGGACCAAAAACAAGCAAGAGGCGGAATACCACAAAGAGAAAGTGTACCTAAAAAAAAAGTAGTTTTTGTAATTGGAACATATTTTGTTAAACCTCCCATAAGAACCATATTCTGACTTTTCTCTGGTGAATATCCAACAATAGGTTCCATTGAATGAATAATGGATCCGGATCCCAAAAACAATAAAGCTTTAGAATAGGCATGGGTGATCAAATGGAATAAAGCAGCTCGATAAGAACCTATACCTAGAGCTAACATAATATAACCCAATTGAGACATTGTAGAATAAGCTAAACTTCTTTTAATGTCTCTTTGGGCAAGAGCTAAAGTAGCTCCTAAAAGTACTGTTATTATACCTACTAAACAAATGAGATTCATTATGTAAGGTATAACTATGAAAAGAGGAAGAAGCCGAGCTACAAGAAAAATTCCTGCTGCTACCATAGTAGCAGCGTGTATAAGAGCCGAAATAGGAGTGGGACCTTCCATGGCGTCAGGTAACCATACGTGAAGGGGAAATTGTGCGGATTTAGCAACTGCACCGACAAATAATAAAAAGGCACATAAAGTAGCAAATAAAGAATTGACCCCATTATTATGGATCAAGGTATTAACTATTTGGAACAAATCGCGAAATTCGAAACTACCAGTTATCCAATAAAATCCTAAGGTTCCTAATAATAAACCAAAATCTCCTATACGATTAGTTACAAAAGCTTTTTGACAAGCACTTGCTGCAATGGGTCGTGTGAACCAAAAGCCTATCAATAAATAGGAACACATTCCCACTAGTTCCCAAAAAATATAAATTTGTATCAAATTGGAACTAGTAACTAATCCCAACATTGAAGCATTGGAAAAACTCATATGAGCAAAAAATCTCAAATATCCTTGGTCGTGAGACATATAATTGTCACTATAAATAAAAACCATGATTCCAACAGTAGTAATTAGTATTGACATAATAGAAGTAAGTGGATCGATCAAGTGTCCGAACTCTAATAAAAAATCATTATTGATGGTCCAAGACCATAGATATTGATAGGTCAAACTTCCATTTATTTGCTGAATAGACAGATTGACCGAAAACCACATAGCTATACTTAGTAGTAAAACACTTAGGAAAGCCCACATACGACGAAGATCTTTTGTTGCTGTCGGAATAAGTAGAAGTCCAAATCCTATTGACATAGTAACTGGGAGCGGAAAAAGGGGTATTATCCATGCATATTTATATGTATATTCCATAAGAAAATAAATTGTTCTTTTTTCTTAGAATTGTTTCCGATTCACCAATTATGATCTCTCTCGAAAAGAACAAAACAATAAGAAAAAAATAGGAAAAAGATCAAATACAAAAATACAAATATTTGAATTCTGACTTTTTGTTTTCTCAAATATTTGAAATAAAAGTTGCAATTGGTTGGTCAAATATCAAAGAATATGATCAAATAATTAGTCAAGTTTTTTACTTAGTTATTAATTAACTTCTAACTTCAAACTCTAGAAAAGAAAGATATTTTTATTCATATTATATTTTCTTCATGATATATTATTATAGTATATATTTATATACTATTTACTTTATTACTTTACTATTTTATTTTACTATTTAGATAAATTAGATAAATATTTTCTATTACTATTCTGAATAGGAAATATTCCTATTTGTCATATTGTATATATGACTCTTATATTATATCTTAGATTCTATATGAATCTATATTCAATAATATTTGAATTACATTACTTTTTTTTGTATATTCTTTTTGTATATATTCCTTTAAAAAAAAATAAATATACAATACGTATGTAATTATTATATTATGCAAATATCAGAATGAAGATAGAAAATAAAAATCTATTTGTCTATTAAAATAGAATCGTTTTAGAATCTTTTTCTTTTATTATTGATTTTCTTTTATTCTTCTATTTGTATGTTATGATATTCTTGAGGTAAATTTATGGAATTAAGTATTAAGTATAGGTAATGACTAATAAAGAGTAATTTATTCTAAACAATATATGTCTTTCACATACAACGATAAAAATGAGTCACCTACCTTTTGAATGGCAGTTCCAAAAAAACGTACTTCTATGTCAAAAAAGCATATTCGTAGAAATCTTTGGAAAAAAAAAGGATCTTTAGAGGCAGTAAAAGCTTTTTCTTTAGCTAAATCTGTTTCCACCGGACAGTCAAAAAGTTTTTTTGTACGACAAAAAAAAGTCTTGGAAAAATCTTAATTGACAAGTTTCAAAGAACTTCCAAATTTCCAATTTAAAAATTGGAAGACAAATGATTCAATTTTACTAATGTATTGTGTATTTTATTTGTATTTCACTTCTCCCTATTAGTTAGAGCTAAGTAATATGAAAAATAAGAATCTTTCTGTCTACTGGATTCAAAGTACTCAGTATTGTGTATTTTCTTTTTTTTTTATCCTTTTTTTATATTTTTTATAGTCTTTCTATATTTCTATTATATTCTATTTTATTTATTTTATTCTATTTATTGAGATTTATATTGATTGATATTGAATTCGTGAGATGTTTTTTTCTTTCCTATGAATTGTGCTTTTCGAAATAGAAAAGCACAATTACGATAGACAATAAAGAATCTGAATATTTCATTATACTTTAGACTAAGGTCTTGGGTCTCGAAATCGTTAGAAAAAAAATTATGAATTTGATACCCCGACCGAACTATTGAGTTCTGACTGTTTTGGATAAACAAGAGTTAGGTTTCTAGTACGTAAAAGTTGATTATGAAAACTTAACTTACGAAGATACTAATTAAATATTATTGATATTGAACATTTCCATATGAATGGAAATGCATCTTTCTTCATTGTTTCCTAAACTATATTGAATATCGACAATTCAACATGAATTTCCTATTATTATTTAGGGTAAGCCGCCATGGTGAAATTGGTAGACACGCTGCTCTTAGGAAGCAGTGCTAGAGCATCTCGGTTCGAGTCCGAGTGGCGGCATAAATATTATATAAATATTAATAATATGGACACAATAGATCTAATAGAATATAAAATATTTTATATTCTATTTAATCCCCTCCCCGATTTCAATTATTTAAAAGGGACTCTTCTTTATGATATTTGTGACCTTAGAACATATATTAACTCATATTTCCTTTTCGACCATATCAATTGTGATTATGATTCGTTTGATGAACTTATTAGTCTACGAAATCGAAGGATTACGTAATTCGTCAGAAAAAGGGATGATAGCTACTTTTTTCTCTATAACAGGGTTTTTAGTTATTCGTTGGATTTCTTCGGGACATTTTCCCTTAAGTAATTTATACGAATCATTAATCTTCCTTTCATGGAGTTTATCCATTATTCATATGATTCCGTATCTTGGGAATCATAAAAATGATTTAAGCGCAATAACTGCACCAAGTGCCATTTTTACCCAAGGTTTCGCCACGTCAGGTCTTTCAACTGAAATGCATCAACCCGCAATATTAGTACCTGCTCTACAATCTCAGTGGTTAATGATGCATGTCAGTATGATGCTATTGAGCTATGCAGCTCTTTTATGTGGATCATTATTATCAGTTGCTCTTATAGTGATTACATTTCAAAAAAGAATCGATTCTTTTTTGAAAAACAAGAATTTTTTCAGTTTAAGGAAGTCGTTTTTCTTTGGTGATATGGAATATTTGAACGAAAAAGGAAGTGTATTAAAAAAGACTTCTTTCCTCTCATTTCCAAATTTTTACAAATATCAATTAATTCAGCGTTTGGATTATTGGAGTTATCGTGTCATTAGTTTAGGGTTTACCTTTTTAACCATAGGTATTCTTTCTGGAGCAGTATGGGCTAATGAAGCATGGGGTTCTTATTGGAATTGGGACCCTAAGGAAACTTGGGCATTTATTACTTGGACCATATTTGCAATTTATTTACATACTAGAACAAATCCAAAATTGCAAGACCAAGGCACGAATTCGGCATTTGTAGCTTCTATAGGATTTATCCTAATTTGGATATGCTATTTTGGGATCAATCTATTAGGAATCGGGTTCCATAGTTATGGTTCATTCCAATGAATATCTAATTGAATAAAATAAACTACACGAAGAATACATAAAAAAATCGTCTGATACACAATGAACATTTGTGCGAGTTTTTGAGAACCGTTTAAATAGAGTAATTATTCAAATGGTTCTCAAAAACTTTAGATGTATCTCATTACAATTCTAATTAACCCTTCCTTTTTTTTTCATTGTACAACGAAAAATCGTTAAAATATGAAAGTCAAAGAATTCTAAGACTTTCTTTCCAATAAATGAAAATTATTTCATTTTCATTTATTATTTAATCTAAAAAAAGAATTAGTATCTATAAAAATAATTAGATAATAGAACTTGTACCTTGTCAACCGATAACGGGAGAACGAAATCAGGATAAATACCAATTCCTATTACAGGTAGAAAGATACAGATCGAAACAAATAGTTCTCGTGGTCCAGAATCAAAAAAATTCGAGTTTGGAATATTGAATAGCTTGTATCCATAGAAAATCTGACGTAACATAGATAATAAAAAAATAGGAGTTAATATCATTCCAATTGCCATTACAAAAGTAATTAACATTTTTGGCATGAAAAGATATTTTGGGCTGGTAATTATTCCAAAAAAGACTAAGAATTCTGCAACAAAACCACTCATTCCTGGCAATGCAAGAGAAGCCATCGAGAAACTACTAAACATGGTAAATATTTTTGGCATTGGGATAGATATCCCCCCCATCTCTTCGAGATAAACAAAACGTATTCTATCACAACTTGTTCCTGCTAAGAAAAAAAGTGCAGCACCAATCAATCCATGAGAGAGTATTTGTAAAATGGCTCCATTAAGTCCCATGCCAGTTATAGAACCAATTCCTATAATTATGAAACCCATGTGAGATACGGAAGAATAGGCAATACGTTTTTTTAAATTGCGTTGACCGAGAGAGGTTGAAGCTGCATAAATGATTTGTATTATTCCTACTATAACCAACCAGGGAGATAATATAGAATGAGCGTGAGCTAATAATTCCATATTGATCCGAATCAATCCATATGCTCCCATCTTTAATAAGATTCCAGCTAAAAGCATACATGTACTGTAATGTGCTTCCCCGTGGGTATCTGGTAACCATGTATGTAGGGGTATCATCGGCGATTTGACAGCATAAGCAATAAGAAAACCAAAATAGAGTATTATTTCCAATGCTGCAGGATATGATTGATTAGCTAATTTTTCTAAATCTAATGTTGGTTCATTGGAACCATATAAACCCATACCTAGAACTCCTATTAAGAGAAAAATGGAACCTCCGGCAGTGCACAAAATAAACTTTGTAGCCGAGTACAGGCGTTTTTTTCCTCCCCACATGGATAAAAGTAAGTAAACAGGAATTAATTCTAATTCCCACATGATGAAAAAAAGTAAAAGGTCTCGAGAAGAAAATGATCCTATTTGGCCACTATACATTGCTAACATCAAGAAATAGAAAAATCGCGGATTTCGAGTAACTGGCCAAGCTGCTAAAGTAGCTAAAGTAGTGATAAATCCTGTCAGTAAAATGGGTCCTATGGAAAGTCCATCGGTTCCCAGTCTCCAGTGAAAATCAAAAAGATTGATCCATTGAAAATCCTCCTTCAATTGGGTTAATGGATCGTCCAATTGGAAATGATAACAAAATACATAGGTCATTAGAAGGAGCTCTAGGATACATATACATAGAGTATACCACCTATACACCTTATTTCCCCTATGAGGGAAAAAGACAATTGAAGAACCTGCGAATATGGGCAAAACAAGAAGTATTGTTAACCAAGGAAAATAACTCGTGATAAAGACAAGATAAAATTAGACCAGAAAAGCCCGTGCTCGGGAGAAGGATAATATATTTTCTTTTCTCGAGTACGGGCTTTTGTCGGTAAAGAGGAATCAAACGATTCAAGTGGAGTTTTTTGTCACATATCAATAAGAAAGACCCATGCTGCGAGTTGTTTCATGCCATAAATAAACACGGACACTCAAAAAATCCGTTGGACAAGCGGATTCACATCTCTTACAACCTACACAATCCTCGGTTCTTGGCGCAGAAGCAATTTGCTTAGCTTTACATCCGTCCCAAGGTATCATTTCCAATACATCCGTGGGGCAAGCTCGAACACATTGGGTACATCCTATACATGTATCATAAATCTTTACTGAATGTGACATTGGGTCTATAAATTCCAGTTTTGAACACAAAAGATTTTCGATCTGGTAAAATAAAATCATAAAATGAAATAAATCATATATTTTCTATTGTAGACACCAGACGAATCGATGATTTCTCAAAATTTTAAGAATCAATAGATTTTCTAATCTGTTTATGAGAAAGGGCCAAGATACTTTGATTTCCATTTCAATAACCATGAAATATGAGTTTACGAATTCAATTCATGGTTATTTTACTATATTTTTATATTTCTATTAATATATAAGATCTTAATTTTTATTTAATTTAGAGAATTTCTATATTTTTGTCTTAATTTAATTCAATTTTCTAGAATTGAAAATATCAATTGAGAATTTAGTAGAATTCTAGGAATTCTAAGTAATCCTATTCATATAGAAAATAGGAATTTGAATTCTATAAATCAAATAGAAAGAATCTAAAATAGTCTAATCCTAACTAATTCTAATTTAGAATTCATTTTAATATAATGTACTATACTAATATATATATTCATATACATATATACATATAAAAGATTCTAGTATATAGATATAGAGAAATAGAATTATAAGGATATGATAATATATTATATATCAGATGAATACGTTTGTTATTAGGTTAGTGATAGAATAGGTTATTAACTCTAAATCATAAATATATAGGAAAAAAGAGAAGAAAATAAATAAGAAAATAATAGAATATTCTATTCTATTGAATTCTAATTCTATTAGATTCTATTTAGAATATTCTAAAAGTCTTATGTTTTGATTTCTATGTGAAAATAGAAGAATTATGACTAATTATTCAGCAAATTCGATTGATTGATACGAGTTGATTTTCTGTTACGATGGATCGACGAAACAATAGCTAGCCCAATAGCTGCTTCAGCAGCCGCAATGGCTATAACAAAGATTGAGAAAATTTCTCCTTTTAATTGCCGACTATCAAATATATCGGAAAATGTGACGAGATTTATATTCACCGAATTCAGTATAAGCTCAAGACACATAAGTGCTCTAACCATGCTTCGGCTTGTGATCAGTCCGTAGATACCGATAGAAAATAAATAAACACTTATAAAAAGTACATGTTCTAACATCATTGATAAATTCCTCATCTATCTCGATTCATTTCAATATGAACAAAAATTAAACCGATTCAGTTGACTAGTAGAATAGAAGAATTACAGAACAAAATAAGATATTCACAGTAGATTGAAATAAAATAGATTAAATCCATTTTCATTCTTTAATTATAAAAAAGGAAGTTCTTATTTCTTATTATATTATATTATTGACGAGCCATAGTAATTGCACCTATCAAAGAAACTAAAAGAATTATAGAAATGAGTTCAAAAGGAAGATAAAAATCTGTGGATAAATGAATCCCAATTTGTTGAACGTTACTCATTAAGTCCTGTTCTATAATCTGATTTGATCTTGTAGTCCGAAAAATTCCGGACCATGACGTATCTGGGATAGTGGTCATTAATGAAAAAAAAAGACTTGTACAAACCAGTGAAGTGATCCTATCTCCAATGGTCCACAAATAGGAATCATTGGAATATTCTGAACCGTTCATGAACATCACAGCAAATATGATTAATACATTTATGGCTCCCACATAAATAAGGAACTGTGCGGCAGCTACAAAATAGGAATTCAATGAAATATATAATAAGGATATACAAACAAGAACCAATCCCAATGAAAAGGCAGAATCAATGGGATTGGTAAGTAATACTACTCCCAGACCTCCTAATATAAGAACTGATCCCAGAAATACTACAATAATATCATGTATTGGTCCAGGTAAATCCATTATGAAATAAAAGATAAATAAAGAAGTCGAAATATTTCATGACCTTACTAAGGGTCCAGGAAAGGAACTCTTTTTTTCTATGATACCTTCCTAATTGAATGAAAAAAATGAATATCATTAGATAGATAAAATAAAGTTATTTGGCTAATCCTACTTTATTCCAAACCAAATCTTAGTAATTGGTAATCGTTCTTGAACGGGTTTTTATTTTTTCATTTTATTTGTTGAATCCATAACTGTTTGAATTGTGTAATCTCCAATTATTGAAATGGGTAACCGACCTAAAGAAATTTGATTATAATTCAATTCGTGACGATCATAAGTGGAAAGCTCATATTCTTCAGTCATCGATAAACAGTTTGTTGGACAATACTCGACACAGTTACCGCAAAATATACAGACACCAAAATCAATACTATAATGAAGCAATTGTTTTTTCTTAATATCTTTTTCAAATTTCCAATCAACAATGGGAAGGTCTATTGGACATACGCGAACGCATACTTCACAAGCAATACATTTATCAAATTCAAAGTGGATTCGACCACGAAAACGCTCTGATGTGATTGATTTTTCATAAGGATATTGAATAGTTACAGGTAAACGATTTGTATGGGATAAGGTAATTATGAAACTTTGTCCAATGTACCTTGCGGCTCGTATTGTTTGTTTGCCATAATTCATGAACCCGGTAACCATAGGTAACATATTATAGATATCCGTGAATAAAATTTATGTTTCTTTCTCTTGGTTGAGATAAGTTATGAATATATAATATTCATTATTGTTTTCTCTTAATTTCTTATTTTTCTTTATAGTTTCTAGTGAATAGTTTATAGTGAAACGAGTTGAAAAGAGGTTGTCAATAATAGATTACCTAGAGAAATAGGTAAAAGAAATTTCCATCCAAGATTTAATAATTGATCCATTCTCATCCTAGGTAAAGTCCATCTTGTTGTGATAGGAATGAACAGAAACAAATAAGCTTTAGCTAATGTAATAAAGATACTAATTGCTATTACAAAGACTCTAAACATTTTATTTATTCCAAAAAGTTCAGTAAGAGATATGTACGGAATAGAAAAATCCCACCCACCTAAGTAAAGAACTGTTACAAATAATGAAGAAACTAATAGATTTAGGTAAGAAGCAAGATAAAAGAACCCGTATTTTATACCTGAATATTCGGTTTGATAACCTGCTACTAATTCCTCTTCTGCTTCTGGTAAATCAAAGGGTAATCTTTCACATTCTGCTAGAGAAGACATTAGAAAAACTAGAAACCCTATGGGCTGACGCCACAGATTCCATCCCCCAAAACCATATTTGGACTGTGCCTCAATTATATCAACTGTACTTGAACTGTTAGATAATTATAGTCGATGATAACATCACTGCTCCCATCGCTATTCCAAAACCGTACATGAAACCTAAGCTTCATACGGCTCCTCTATGGCCACAAAGAAATGTAAGGTAAGGCTGGTTCAGTATTATTGCTCTCCTTGGGCCTTAGGTAAATACAATGTAAAGATAAATTGGAGGTTGGAGAGTCCTCAATTCGACCAATAAAATTCTGTCTGCTATAATAAAAAAAAGCACTTCCGAATTGATCTCATCCCTTATAATGATATGAGAATTAAAATAATCAAAATTTATCTTTGTTCAGCAATAACTTAATCCTTCAATCAAATACTCGTTATATTCATAAATAGAAAGAATTGGCATTAGTTAATGAATCATGATAAGAATTCCCATATGCATATGTATGAAGAAATAAATATTTTCTTATTCTTCCTGTTTTATTCTTTTTTATTCTATTATCGTATTGCATTCTATTTGTCTTGTTCCTGTTCTTCTTTTTGAAAACTAAAAAAAAGGAAAGAAAATAAAGGATTAATTCGTTCTTGATAGTCATTTAGTTAATAAGCGAATAGTAGCATACTCTAGATCGGAATCGTGGGGAAGTACTGCTTGATCGTTTCTACCAACTTCAAGCCCTTATTATGATTCGTTTTATGCAAAGTTTTATGCAAAAATCCCTTTTTTTGATACCTTACATTATTTCCATTACTCATCCTTTGCGTACTTTGGTGTTCCTAACTGCCCACTTCTTTTTGATTGATCCCCAGTATAGTAATAAATACAGTTGACCTTTTGCATCCGCTTCAAGATATGACGACTAATAAAATAATCTCAATCTTGGGGTAAACAACTTATGTTTACTTCAAATTTCTTCTTGTACCTAGGGAATGAGATTTTTATTGTTTTACTGCAAATTGAGGAGCAGTTTTGTTTCACTCATATAACTATCTGGTTTAACTCATCGAACTAAAATGTTTAATAAAAAAGATGAAGATATTTATTCAAGACATTCAATTTCTTTATCTTCACTTACTTTATACTTTATAAAGTAAGTATAAAGTTTCTTTATTTAATATTCATATTTACATATTGAATTATATTTATATTGTATTGAAATTTAAATTCATTTCTTTTCTCTTTTCTAGAAAAGAGATAAAAAAAAGTTCATGTTCCAACGAATCACACGTAGAGATATTGCTAACACACATAGAGTTAATGGTATTTCATAACTAATCGATTGAGCTGCAGCTCGTAGACCGCCTGAAAAGGAATACTTATTATTTGATCCATATCCTGACATAAGAAGACCAATGGGGACAATACTTGAAAAGGCAATCCATAAAAAAACACCTATACTGAGATCAGCTAAAACAAGGTGATATCCAAAAGGAATTACTAAATAACTTAGTAGAATTGATATAAACCCTATAGAAGGTCCGACCCTAAATAAACGAATATTACCTCTAGATGGAAGAAGATCCTCCTTCAAAAATAGTTTGGTCCCATCCGCTAAAGCTTGAAGAATTCCTAATGGGCCGGCATATTCAGGTCCAATACGTTGTTGTATTGCTGCAGATATTTTTCTTTCTAACCACACAATGACTAATACTCCCATTGTGATTCCTAAGACAAGGGTTAAAATGGGGATAAAAATCCATATGAGTCCATAGACTTCTTTTAAGGATTCTAATCTATAAAAAGAATTAATAGTTTGTACTTCTGTCGTATCAATTATCATTTCAACGATCAACTTCTCCCATAATGATATCTATACTACCTAGTATCGTCATGATATCAGCCAATTTCATTCTTTTAACTAGCTGGGGAAGAATTTGCAAATTGATGAAACCGGGTGGACGAATTTTCCATCTCCAGGGGAAAACGCTACTATCCCCTATTAAATAAATTCCTAATTCTCCTTTTGGGGCCTCTACCCTTACATAAAGTTCTTGTTTTAACAATTCAAAATTGGGTGAAAGTTTTTTAGTAATAAATCTATATTCAAAATTATTCCATTCGGAATTCTTTGTCCTATGAAAACGCCGGTTTTCTAAATTCTCATAAGGTCCTCCAGGAATTCCTTCTAGAGCCTGTTGAATGATTTTTATGGATTCTTGCATTTCACCGATTCTTACTAAATAACGAGCTAATGTATCGCCTTCTTTTTGCCATTTGACTTCCCAATCAAATTTATTGTAACACTCATAACGATCAACTTTACGAAGATCCCATTGTATTCCAGAAGCTCGTAACATTGGTCCTGATAAACCCCAATTTATTGTCTCCTCCCCACCAATAATGCCCACTCCTTCAACTCGTTCCAAAAAAATGGGATTTCGCGTAATGAGTTTTTGATACTCAACAACTTCTGTTAAAAAATAATCACAGAAATCAAAACATTTATCTATCCAGCCATAAGGTAAATCCGCAGCTACTCCTCCAATGCGGAAATAATTATGCATCATCCGCATACCTGTGGCGGCTTCGAATAGATCATATATTAATTCCCTCTCTCTTAAAATATAGAAAAAGGGAGTCTGTGCACCGATATCGGCCATAAAAGGGCCAAGCCATAACAAATGGGAGGCTATACGGCTCAGCTCCAGCATAATAACTCTGATATAACTGGCCCTTTTAGGCACTTGAACACCTTCCAATCGTTCTGGTGCATTTACTGTTATTGCTTCTGTGAACATAGTAGCTAAATAATCCCAACGTGTTACATAAGGCAAATATTGTATAATTGTTCGGTTCTCCGCTATTTTTTCCATCCCTCTGTGTAAATAGCCCAATATAGGTTCACAGTCAATAACATCTTCACCATCCAGAGTAACGATCAGCCGAAGAACACCATGCATTGATGGGTGGTGAGGACCCATATTGACTATTATGAAATTTTTTCTTGTAGCTGGTACAGTCATATTTTTTTCCTTAATTCATTATTTCATGAATTTTTTAAAATGAAAAATCTAAAAAAAAATAATAACTGAACTAATAAAAAAATAATGAAAAAATAAAAAAGAACAAGGATAATAATAAGAAAATCAAATAAGAAATTAAAATTGAATTAACGAGTTTTTGGTTCCCGAATATTTAACTGATCCATTAATTTCTTATAACGCACTTTGTTTTTCTTTGACAAATAAGTCAATAATCTTTGACGTTTTCCCAGAATTCTTCGTAGACCCCTTTGCGATAAAAAATCTCTTTTGTGCAATTCTAAATGTGAAGTAAGTCTCCGTATCTTACTGGTGAAATGGAATACTTGAAATTCAACAGACCCACTATTTTCTTCTTTTTCTTCTTGTGTAATAACTGAGATGAATGAATTTTTGACCATAAATTAAGATTTCTATCTTTCTTTTCTGTGAATTTTACCGATCAGGAAAAATAATAATATTTATTATGCCAGTGATTTTCATCTAGTATACATCAAATTTGGATTTCATTCATATACTACTTTGTTTTTTATTTATGTGGTTTATGTTTTGTATATTTGGATCAAATATACAAAACATATATGTATTCACGAAAGAGAACAATTTCTTTTTACTTAAAAGGATTCCGCTCTTCCTAGTGAAAATATATACACTATGAAATCAGCATCATGTATTAGAATGTTACACAGTGTATATATTTCGGCTTTCATCTATCAAATATGTTACACGATATGTAGGAAATCTACTATAAATTTTTTCATTTTCCATTGGAATTGAATTCATTCTGAATTGTGAATACATATGTATTCTTGCCATACTGAAACGACTGCTGTTATTGGTATCAAACCAATAGCGATTCATACAAGCTACATCTTCTAATCGATAATTGGGCCAAAGAAACAATTTGAATTTCATGAAATTATTAATATGTTTGTCCTTATTCAAAAATTGCCCACAGTTTCTTATTTTGTTTTCATTGCAAAATCTTGGATTTCTATCCACAACATTCAAATTCCGGGAATTGAAACAAATTCGAATTCGAAATTCTCTACGACGTCTGGGAGATAGAATATTTTCAGGAACAAGTAAATCATAATTATTTTTGTCTCCACTCAAAAATATGTTGCTGCGTCCTGCAATGGATTTTTCAAACCCCCCTTTCTCAATATATCTTTTTTTTGTGTATTTTTCCTTTGTTTGGTACCTCTTATTATCGACCAATGAAATATCCATAGTTTGATATATAATATATTTTCCGTCCCTTCGTATAGATAGACAAATTGGTTCAATAATAAATACTCCCTTTCTTATCAATTCTGCAAGAACTAGGTCCTTTTGAATTAGCATTTGATCTATATTTATTTCACCTCTTTGAATCGAAGATATAGCAATTTCATTTGGATTTATCAGTCTAAGTAGGAGACAATATATCCTGATATTTTGCATTATTTTTTTATTCAAGGGATTAGCCCATCTTAGTTGAAAAAGTAAATATTTTTTCAAAAAGAAATCTAGTTCCGTTTCATTCTTGCTATTATATTGTTTTTTTTTTATACCTTTTTTCATTTCTAATCTTGCGTAATCTTCTTCAACAGCTTTTTTATTTTTTTGTTTTAGTAGATTCGATACAAGATTTCCTTGGACCTGTTGTTCATTTTCTTCTTGCTTTAAATTTCCTAATTCAAGATCTTTTTTTTTCTTAGATGATTTCTTTGGATTTACGTTAATGTTTTTACTTTTTTCATTTCTATAAAAATGAAAAAAGAGTGATTTGATTGGGATGATCCAAGGTTGAATCTTATATACATCAAAAAGTAGCACAAATTCTGGGAAGAACCAAGTTTCTAGATTGGATATAGTATCATGATTTGATGCGGTATCATAGAACCTTTCTTTATTCATTCCCATGCAATCAAAAAAGAGATTGCATGGTTTGATCTCTTGATGAATTGTTGGAAAAAAAAGATCTTTTTTTTCCATTTTTTTTAAATTATTAATTTCAGTCTTAGTATTTTTCTGAATCTTGATGCCAATATGTGCATTGGCCCAGATCTCAATATTATTTATAAAACAAAGATGGAGAATTCTACAATCAAAATATTTTCTATCCAAATTTGTATTCCTATCAATAAGATATCCTTTTTCTATATAAGAATTATTAGGTATACTTACCAATACATAAAATGATTCAGGTTTCGATGTATTGAAATGATATGGAATTTCTTGGTCACCGTTTATTTCTAATGTTGATCCAGAAATGTATAAATTAGGAAAGCTTATGTATTTATATGATAAAAGATCATATCTGTAATGTTTTTTCCATTTGTCTTTTTGACTCAGAAATGAATTCGCTGCATAGTCATTTTTTTTCATGGAATCAATTAATTGGTATTTTTTATATAAATCCAATTGGATTGATTCCTTGTTTTGAATCATACGACGTTGATTGATTCTATTTCGCCATTCTTTAGGTACTAATCGAGAACTCTTTTTTTGAGATAAATCGTATTGATAATGACCTTTTAACCAATTTTTCCATTCGTTCATTACATATGTATGAATTTTTTTATGTCTTGATTTGGAATTAAAGATTCCGTGTATCATACAATAGTATTTGAAATTATCCTTAAAAAAAGGGGAGTTCCCTTGATATTGAAGCACAGGCCCCAATTGATACTTATTAAGTAATTGGTTTTGTGATATTTTGTAAAATACATATGCTTGGGACAGAGAAGATAAGTTCCAATAAGTATTGGAATTTTGATTACTATTCTCAGTATTATCAGTATTTGAAAACAATTTTTTTAGAGTCAAAACAAAATTCATTGTATTTTGATTTTTTTCATCAATTCCTTCTTGTTCTTGATTTATTTCATTGTTGTAAATGGATTTATTAAAGATCTTTTTTGTTGATTCAAAGAAAATTTGTGCATTTATCTTAGAAATGGTAATGGTACATAGCAAAATATCTATGTATATTTTTTCAATGAATGATTTGATAAAGTAGTGTGATTTACGCATTAATCGGATATTTTTCCTTTTTAATATTTTCCAAATATGTTTCTGTGATCCCGATCTTTTATTATCATAAATTAGAACTCTTTCTTTTTTTTTCTTGTCTTTTGCAGTTCGTTCAATTTGATTCCTTATTTTGATTGTCTTATCAGAAAGATCTTTCATTCTTCTTTCTATTAGTGAATAATTTAAGCAATTCATCGTTCGAATTAGAACGGACGATTCGCGAAGAATCTTATTATTTATTTTTAAATCTTTTTTGTTTTCGTTCGGTTCATATACTTTTTCTTTCCTCAATTCAAATAAGAAAATTGTATTTGCTTTCTCCAATTTTTTCATTATTAGCTTGATAACTCGAACTATTTTGATGACCCCTTTTGTTTTTTCTTTTCTAACTTTTAGAAAGGATTTTATTTTTTTATTGAAAAATTTTAGAACTTGTAAAAATTTATTTTTCACCTTTTTTTTTCTTTTTTGGAGTTCTTTATAAATAGGTTCAAAAAAAAAAGGTCGTTTTCGGGGAGAACCAAAGGGAAGTTCCGCTTCCATTCCCCAGACTGTTAAAAAACAAAAATTTGTTTTTTTCTCTTTTTTTTTCATTAGATCTCTATGATTAGATCGTGCCTTAGATTTTCTCCAAGGTTTTAGACAGAAAGGATATAGAATCTTTATCTGAATACCGTCTATTAACCAATCTTGGGGAAATTCTGTTTCTGATAA